ATTTTATAAAGAATTATAAATAATTTTATAGTATTATGTCTGAATAAAAGTAATAAATTGTAAATTTATTTATGAAAATAGGTTTATTTTCTAATACTAAATATTTAATTTAAATAATATTATATATTATTTTATAGTTTAAATTAAAATATTAAATTGCAAATTTAAAGTAATTTAAAAAAAAAAATTAAAATATAAGATTTACAAAATAAATTTTTTTATATATTAAACTTTGAAGGTTTAAAGTTTAAAAATTAACTTAAAATCTTATATAATTTAAATAAAAAAAATTATTAAAGATAAAATTATTCTAAAATATAAAAATAAAGGTAAATTTTTAAAATTAATAAAATTAAATTTTGTAAATAAATTATTATAAAGTTTAGAATTAAATATAAATAAAAATATTGTTAAGTTTATTAGATTAATATAAATATAAATTAAAATAAAAGAATTAATTATTATTAAAATAAAAATTAAATGTAAATTTGAATTTAAGATAAAAATAAAAATTCTTATTCATTTTATAAAAAAAAATGATAAAGGAGGAATTCTTGCTAAATTGAATGAAAGTATTAAACAAATTAAGTTTATATTTAAAGAAGAAAAATTATTTAAAAAAAAGTTGGATGATATTTTAAAATAATAAAAAAAAATACAAATAATAAGTAAAATTAATCTATAAATAAATATATAAATTAATCAAAATAGATTTTTTAAAAAAATTAATAATAATATTCATCTAGTTTGATTGATTGAAGAGTATGTTAATAATATTTTGAAATTAAGTAAATTAATTATTTTGAATGTAGAAATAAAAGAAGAAGAGAGAATTATAAAGTATATTAATGTAATATTTATTTCAATAATTGATAATATGTAAAAGGGAATAATTTTTTGAATAGTTAGTAAAATAAATAAAGTATCTCATGATATAAATAAAGAAATTATAGGTATTCATAAGTGAAATGGGGGAATACCTAATTTTAATATTATAGAAATTAAAAAATTTAAATTAAAGAAATTATTATTGTAAAAAAAAAAAATATTAGTAATTAGTGAAAAAATTAATATTAAGGATGCAATTACTTGAATGATATAATATAAAAAAATAATTTTTTTATTAGTTAATTTTATACATAAATAACAGATAAATAAAAAGTTATTAATTTCTATAAAAAATCATATTATGAATAAATCATAAAAAAATAAAGGAATAAGAGCAAAATTAATTAAATTTCAAACAATAAAAAATTTGTTAAATATATTAAAAAAAATAATGAAATAAATATATAAAATTAATAATTTAAAAAATTAATTTAAATAAGATATATGTATATATATATATATATATTAATTAAAAATAATTATTTTTAATATATTTTGATGTAAAGAAGCATAATAATTTTTGAAATTTTTTGTAATAGTTTAATTCTATTAAATATAAATTATTTATAATGAAAATATTTAATAAAAATATATAATTTATTCTATCAAAATAATCCTTTTTCAGGCATATCATTCATATAATATAATAAAAAATAAGAGAAATTAATCTATATTTAGGGTATGAACCTAAAAGCTTAAAATATTTAGCTTACTTATTTGTGTTATATTGATGATTAAATTTTATTTTTTTTTAAAAATATTTAATANAAAAATAAATAGTTAGGGGAGAATTAATTATTAATTTTACGTATTTATTAAAAATAAATAGTTAGGGGGTAAATAATTTTATATAATTAAAATAATAATTTATAATTTATATTAGAAATTTAATATTACCAATTATTAATAGATTAATAATTTTAATATATATTTAAATATAATTATGTAAAAAAAATAAATAGTTAGGGGAGAATTAATTATTAATTTTACGTATTTATTAAAAATAAATAGTTAGGGGGAAATAATTTTATATAATTAAAATAATAATTTATAATTTATATTAGAAATTTAATATTACCAATTATTAATAGATTAATAAATTAATATGAATAAAAAAATTATAAAATAAATTTTTTTTTATAAATTTATTTTTTAATTTAATATATAAATAAATTTTAGTAAAAAAAATTAATTTTTAAAATTTAAATAATTTTAAAAATTAAAAATAAAAATTAATATATAAAATAGTTATTATAATGAAAATTATTTACAGAAATTTAAAATAAGTATTAATAAATAAAAGTGCCAGCAATTGCGGTTAAACTTAAAATATAAATAAATTAAATATAATTATTAAAAAAATATTATTATTTAAAAATTATTAAATTAAAGTATTTATTTATGGTGAAATATAATAAAAATTAAAAAGATTTAATTATTTTAAATTATAATAAATTTAAATAAATTTATTGAAAAAATTAGGATTAGATACCCTATTATTTTTATGAAAAATTTTTGATTAAATAGTAAATGTAGATCATTAAAAATAAAAAATTTGGCGGTATTTTATAATATTAGAGGAACTTGTTAATTAATTGATAATCCACGAGTAGAGTTACTTAATTGATATATTTTTATATATTGTTGTTTGAAAATTATATTAAGAGATAAAAATTAATAAATTTAAAAAATAATTATAATTCAAATCAAAATGTAGAATAATTAAGATTTTAATGAGTTACAATTAATTTAATTAATTTAAATAAGATTTTAATTAAATTTTATATAAATATTGGATTTAAATGTAAATTTGTATAAATTTATAGGTTGAATTTTTTTTAAAATATGTACAAATTGCCCGTCATTTTCATTAAAATAATTTGTGAGAAAAGTCGTAACAAAGTAAATATATTGGAAGGTGTATTTAGAATTAATAATAATGATAAATAAATTAAAATTTTAGTTTAATTTAAAATAATTCATTTACATTGAAAAGATTAATATTTAATTTTTAATAATACATTATATTAAAATTTTAATTATTAAATTAATTTATTAATTTTTTCTTTTTGAATTTTAATTAATAAAACAAAAATATTTTTTAAATTAAATTTTATATAAATGGATAATAAAAAATTTATTTTAAATATAAATTTTATATTATATAGTAAAATAATAATAATATAAGTTTAAGTAGAGTAATTAAAATAATTATAATTTATTATATTTTAAGTAATGTAAATGAATTATATTAATATATAAAAAAGTAAGTTTTATTTGTTGTACCTTTTGTATCAGGATTTATTAAATAAGAATTTTTACATAAAAAATTTCTCGATTTAAACAGAGTTAAATAATAATGAAAGTTAATGTAGAATAATTATTTTAAATATTTATTTAGAGAAGAAATTTTAATCAATTTTTTTGGTATCTAGTTTTTTTCGATATAAATTTAATTTAAATATAAATTATTATAGGTTAATTATATTTAATTATTGAAAAGTTAAATATAAAAATTTATATTAAAAATTTATGGGATACCCTATAAGTTAATTTAAAAATTGAAATATATAAATTTTTATTGTAAAAATGTTTTTAAAATTTGAAATTTTTTGAAAAAATTTAATAATTATTATGTTAATGATTATTTATATTTAATAATAAATAAAATAAATGTGAATAAATTAATTAAATTGAATAAATAATTTAAATATTATGTTTTAATGAATTAAAAAAATATTTATAAAAATAAATGTTATAAATTAATTATGATTGAATTAGTATAAAATTTATTAAATATAAGAAATTTAAAAAAAAATTGTTTTTTAAAGTTTATTAAAGGAATTAGGCAAAAATTTTATTAAATTATTATTTAGTAAAGATTACGTTCACCTGTTTAATAAAAACATGGTTTTATGATTATATTTTAAGATTTATTCTGCTCAATGATAATAGATTAATTATTAAATAGCCGCAGTATTTTGACTGTGCAAAGGTAGCATAATCAATTGTCTTTTAATTAAAGACTGGAATGAAGGAATGAATGAAATTTAAACTGTCTATAATAAAAAATTTTAATTTTAATTTTAAGTCAAAATGCTTAAATAAAATTATGGGACGAGAAGACCCTATAGAATTTTATATAAATTTTTAAATAATTATGTGAGTAAAAAAATTAAATTTAAAATTATATTTTATTGGGAGGATAATTAAATTAATTTAACTTTATTAATTAATAATATTATATATATATACATTAATTTATGAAAAAATGAATAAATTTTTTATTGAATTTATATTAGAATTAATTACCTTAGGGATAACAGCGTTATATTTTTTAAAAGATCGTATTAAGAAAAATGTTTGCGACCTTGATGTTGAATTAAAGTAAAAATTAAATGAAGAAGTTTAATATTTTAGTCTGTTCGACTATTAAAATTTTACATGATTTGAGTTAAGATCGGTGTAAGCCAGATCGGTTTCTATCTATAATATATGAAAATAATTTTGTACGAAAGGACTGATTATTTTAAATAATTTTTTTTATTTATATTAAAGGAATAAAGTTAAAAATATAAATTATTTTTATAAAATTATAATAATTTATTTAAATGAATAATTAAATAAAATAATTAATATTAAGAAATAAATAAAAATTACTTTGGCAGATAAGTGTATTAAATTTAGAATTTAATTAATATATATATATATATAAATAATATTAAAAATATATAAGTAATAATTTTAAATGGATTTTATCAATATGTTAAATTGAATATATTAAATTTATTAATTTTATTAATTATATTATTAGTAGGTATTGCTTTTTTAACTTTGTTAGAGCGTAAAATTTTAGGATATGTACAAATGCGTAAAGGTCCAAATAAGGTTAGAATTATTGGAATTTTTCAGCCTTTTAGTGATGCTATTAAATTACTTAATAAAGAATTATTTTATGTTTATAAATCTAATTATAATTTGTTTTATTTATGTCCTGTATTAAGATTTAGTGTTATATTAATGAGATGAATATTGTTTCCGTATATTACTAATATTTATTTTTTAAATTATTCCATATTATTATTAATTTTATTAATATCTATTGGGGGATATATTATAATTTTTATAGGATGATCATCTAATTCTATTTATTCAATAATAGGGTCAATACGATCTGTTTCTCAAATATTATCTTATGAAGTAAGATTTATTTTGATTATTTTGATTTTAATGATTATAAGGGAAAGATATTCATTTTTAGATTTTATAAATTATCAAGTTTATGTGTGATATTTATTTATTTTTTATCCATTATTTTTAATATATTTTATTAGAGTATTAGCAGAATTAAATCGAAGGCCTATAGATTTTATTGAGGGTGAATCGGAGCTTGTTTCTGGATTTAATATTGAGTATTTTAGGGGAGGTTTTACACTGATTTTTTTAGCTGAATATGGGATAATTATTTTTTTTAGATTTTTAAGAGTATTATTATTTACAAATTTATTTCAATATTCTAGTATTTTTATATTTATATTTATTATTATAATAAGGTGTTTAGTAATTTTTATGCGGGGTTTATTACCTCGTATACGATATGATGAATTAATATATTTATGTTGAAAAATTATTTTACCAATAATTTTATTATATGTATTATTAATTCTTAGATTTAAATTTTTTTTAATAATAATTATTTAAGTTGAAGAGATTATATAATAATTATATATATATAATTTAAAGTTAATAGAAAATTTAATTTATATTTCTTTCTTATGTTTTCAAAACATAAACTTTAAATCAAGATCATTAACTAGAAAATAAAATAATTAATAATAAATTTTTTAAAGTTATATTTAATTTTTAATGAATTTAGATAGAATTAAAAATTAATTTGTCTCATATTTTTAAACAAATGTAGGAGAATAAAAAATATATGAAATAAATAGATGATATAATTTGGGTAATAATAACAAAAGGATATTCAATAATTTGGGATCCTGCTCAAGTTAGTAAAATAAATGTATTAGAGAAAATTCAATATATAATTTGATTAATTGGATAAAATATGAATGAATTAAGCTTAGAATTAATTAAGGGTAAAAAATATAGAATAATAATTGATGATAATAAAGCAATTACTCCTCCTAGTTTATTAGGAATAGAACGTAAAATTGCATATGCAAATAAAAAATACCATTCTGGTTGAATATGAATAGGAGTTATTATAGGATTTGCTGGGATAAAGTTGTCTGGATCTCTAAAAATATATGGATATTCAAGATTGATTAATCAAAATAAAAAAATAAAAATTATAAATCCTAAAATATCTTTAATTGAAAAATAAATATGAAAGGGAATTTTATACAAGTTTCTATTGATTCCTAATGGATTTGATGAACCTGTATTGTGTAAAAAAAATAAATGTAATATTACTATTATTATAATAATAAATGGGAGAATAAAATGAATTGAATAAAATCGATTTAATGTAGCATTATTAATTGAAAATCCTCCCCAAATTCATTGAACTATTAAGTTACCGATATAAGGAATTGTAGATACTAAATTAGTAATTACAGTTGCTCCTCAGAATGATATTTGTCCTCAGGGGAGAACATAACCTAAAAAAGCAGTAGCTATTGAAAGAAGATAAATTGATACTCCAATTAATCAAGTATTAGTTAGTTTATATGAATTATAGTATAATCCTCGTCTGATATGTAAATATATACAAATGAAAAATATCGATGCCCCATTAATATGAATGTTATGTATCAATCATCCTAGTTTTACATTTTGAATAATATGAATAATTCTTATAAAAGCAAAATTTGTATTGGGACAATAGTGTATAGATAGAAAAAATCCTCTAATAATTTGGATAATTAAAAATAATCCAAGTAAAGATCCAAAATTTCATAAGTAAGAAATATTTACAGGTGAGGGTAAATTTATTAAAGATATTTTTATAAAATTAATTAAATTTTTATTCATAATATAATTTATTATAGGATAATATATTAGTTAATTGATTTTACGTATAGAGATAGATTTTGTAGAACAAATTTTAATAATAGAAAATAATGTAATTAATAAGTAAAATATTGATCTAATGGTAATATTATTAAATGGATACTCATATAAATATAAAATATTTTGAAAGTTTATTTCATTAAATTTTATTAAGTAATTAGATTCAGAGAAATTATATTTTTTTATTAATAAATAAAAGAAATTTAATTTGGAATTTAAGTATAAAAAAATTATAAAATTAATAATAAAAGATAAAAATATAAATTTATTAAGTTTAAAATTAATCTGTTCATTTGAAATTAAACTTGAAAAATAAAGAAAAATAATTAATAATCCTCTAATTATAATTAAAAATAATATAATTGAATATAAATAATTAGATTTTCATAAAGATATATTAATACAAATAATTGATCTATAAATTAATATAAAAATAATAATAATAATAGGGTGAATAAGTATAATATTTATAATTAAAATAAATAAGTTTATTAATATTAAAAATATAATAAAAATATTAAAAATAGATAATTCTTTATTCATAATAAAATTAAAAAAAATTAGATTTCAAAAAGTAGTTTAAAAAGAACATTAATTTTGGAGATTATTAGTATAATTATAAATTATTTTTTTGAAAAGTTAATAATATTTTTTTTACTTATAAATAAGGTATATCTTTAATTTACAAAATTAATATTTTAGTTAAACTATATAAGTAAGAAAATAATATATAATTTATTAATTATTTTATTAATAATTAATTAAATTAATAATATTGTTTTAAATATAAAGTAAATATATATTAATATTGATATTTTAATTTATAGATATATGTATATAATTATTTTAATAATATTAATTTTTATATATAAGTTTATATTGGTAGTTTTAATAGTGGTAGAATTAATAATTTTAAATATATCTTTAATAATATATATATTATTTAGATTAGTAAATTTAGAAATTTTTATAATTTATTATTTAGTTTTTAGAGTTTGTGAAGGGGTTTTAGGTTTAACTTTATTAATTTTAATTGTTCGATTTCATGGTAATGAATTATATTATTTATTTAATATAAAAAAATTTTAAATAATTTTTTATATAAATTTTAGTTTAATTATGATAAAATTTTTATTTATAATCATATTTATATTTGTAATAATTTTAAAAAATATAAAAGTTATATTTTATTATAATATTTGTTTTATTTTGAGATTTTTTTTTTTATTTAATTTTATATATAAAGATATAATTTGAGTTAGGGTGGGAATAATATTTGGACATGATTTTTATTCATTTTATATATTAATTTTAAGATTATGAATTTTAGGTTTAATATTTATAGTTATTCAATTAGATAATAAAACATTTAAAGATAATTATATAAAAAAAATAATAATATTTATATTTATATTAATAATTTTATTAATGTTTTTTTCTTCTATAAATTTAATTATATTTTATTTAATATTTGAGTTAAGATTGATTCCTACATTTATAATAATTATTTATTGGGGTATAAATTTTGAACGATTAAAAGCTTCATATTATTTATTAATATATACAATATTTATTTCATTGCCTTTATTAATTTATATTATAAAATTATTAAAGTTTAATGGTTCATTAGATTTAAATTTGTTAATTATATTGATAAATTATGAGATTAGATTATGAGATTACATAATTTTATTTATGGCATTTTTTATTAAATTACCTATTTATTTATTTCATATTTGACTTCCTAAAGCTCATGTTGAGGCCCCAGTTTATGGGTCTATAATTTTAGCATCAGTATTATTAAAGTTAGGAAGATACGGAATTTTACGATTTTTAGAAATATTTTTTAAACAAAGAATTAAATTTAATTACTTAATTATTAGTGTGGGGATTATAGGGAGATTATTGGTAAGATTAATTTGTTTAATTCAAATTGATATAAAAAGACTTGTTGCTTATTCTTCAGTAGTTCATATAAATATATTAATATGTTCAATATTAACTTTAATAAAAATAGGGTTTATTAGATCATATATTTTAATAATTTCTCATGGGTTATGTTCATCAGGATTATTTTTTATAGTTAATTTGTATTATGAACGTTCTTATAGGCGATTAATATTTTTTAATAAAGGAATATTAAATGTTATACCTTCATTAAGGATTTGATGATTTTTTTTATGTTCAGCTAATTTTTCTTTTCCATTTTCTTTAAATTTTATTAGGGAAATTTATATAATTAGAGTTTTAATTGGATGGGATTTGTGTATAATAATTTATTTAATAATTATTTGTTTTTTTAGAAGGGCTTATTCTTTATATTTATATTCTTATATTCAACACGGTAGGATTTATATAGAAGAGATATTTATAAATATTTATTTAAAAGATTATATAATTTTGTTAGTTCATATTAAACCATTATTTTTACTAATTTTAAATTTATGTTTATTTCATTAATTTTTAAAAGGTTTAAGTAGTTTATTTATAAAATATTAATTTGTGGAATTAAAGAAATTTTTTTTTATCTTAAATAATTAATAATTTATTAATTTATTCATTTATTATATTTATATTATTTATTTTATTTATTTTTTTAAGATTTTATTATTATTATATAGATTTAGGAGTAATAATAGAATGGTTGTTATTTAATTTTAATTCAATCAATATAGAATTTTATTTATTATTTGATTGATTATCATGTTTATTTATTAGAGTGGTAATATTAATTTCTTCGATAATTATATTATATAGAATAATTTATATAAGTATAGAAATTTATATTGATCGGTTTATTAAATTGGTAATTTTATTTATTTTATCAATAATTATGATAATTATTAGACCAAATTTAATTAGAATTTTATTTGGGTGAGATGGATTAGGTTTAATTTCATATTGTTTAGTAATTTTTTATCAAAATTATATATCTTATAATTCTGGATTAGTTACTGTTTTATGTAATCGGATTGGTGATATTGGTTTATTAATATCAATTGGATTAATATATATTTATGGGAGATGAAATATTTATTTTATACAAAGTTCTAATAAGTTAGTTTTAATAATACTTTTTTTAGCTTCAATTACTAAAAGAGCTCAAATTCCTTTTTCTGTGTGATTACCTATAGCTATAGCAGCCCCTACGCCTGTATCCGCTTTAGTTCATTCTTCTACATTAGTAACAGCAGGAATTTATTTAATAATTCGATTTAATAAAATTTTAATTAATAGAATAATAGACAAAATTTTATTATGTGTATCAGTTTTTACTATATTTATATCAGGATTAATGGCAAATTTAGAGAATGATTTAAAAAAAATTATTGCATTATCTACTTTGAGTCAATTAGGTCTTATAATAATAATTTTAAGGTTAGGATTAAATTATTTATCATTTTATCATTTGTTAACTCATGCTATTTTTAAATCATTATTATTTATATGTGCTGGAATTATAATTCATTTAATGAATAATAATCAGGATATTCGATTTTGTGGAAATATAAATGAATATATTCCATTTACAATAGTAAGTTTTTATATTTCAAGAATAGCTTTGATAGGATTTCCTTTTATAGCTGGATTTTATTCTAAAGATTTAATTATAGAATCAATTTATCTTATAAATATTAATATATTTTTATTAATGATAATGATTTTATCTATTTCTTTGACTGTTTCATATTCCTTTCGATTATTTTATTATATTTATTTTGGTGAAAATAATAGAGGGTGTAGATTTTTTTATTATAAAGAAAGAAAATTAATAAATTTTTCTATAATTATTTTAATAAGATTAAGTTTATTTAGAGGATCTATATTAACTTGATTATTTTTTTTTGATAATTATTTTATATTATTAAAAGTTAATATTAAGTTATTAACAATTTTTATATTAATATTAGGAATTATTTTAGGAAATTTTATGTATTTAAAAAATTTTATGAGTTTATATTATTATAGATTTTTTTTTAGAACTATATGATTTTTAAATTATATATTTATATGAATTTATAAGCCATTTTTTAATTTAGGTAATAACATATATGAAATAGATAAAAATTGGGTTGAGTTTTCTAGGAAAAATTTAGTTTTGAGAGTAATTAAGGAAATTAGATTTATACAAATAAATTATTATAAAATTTTTATGTTTATTTTTATTGTGATTTATATATTAATAATAATTTTTTTAATAATTTAAAAAATTTTAATAATATATTAATACATTATTATTATTATTATTATTAAATTTTTAATATTAAATAATAAAAAGAATAAATATTTAAGTTAAATTAAGATAATTTAAGTTAATTTATTTATATTTATATAGTTTATTTAAAAACATAATATTGAAGATATTAAGAAGATAAATTTAATTTATTTATAAATAATAAATAAATTAATATTATCTTTATAATGAAAATATAATGTTTTAATTAAACTATATAAATTTTTATTATTTAAAAAATTAAAATTAATAAAAATAAATATATAATTTAATTTAATAAAAATAAATGATTTATGAAGTAAAATGAATTTTTTTCATTTATTATTGAATTAGAAGTTCAATTATTATTACTTCAGTGGGATTTTAAATTAAAATTATAAAATTAATTAACTGGAATATTTTATAATAAATTCATTTTAATTATTAACAATAATTAACCGCTTTTTGGTTTCAGTTAAATAGAATTATTAATTATATAAAATAAAAAAAAATCTTTTATATTATATTAAAATAATAAATTTTTAAGTCGAAATTAAATGTAAATTTACTTTAAAAGAATTAAATAAAATTATAAGATTTATATATTAAATATAATAGATATAATTTTTAAATGCAATTTAAATGTTATAAATTAACTAAAATCCTAAATTAATATTTTTATTTTGTTTATTTTTAATATTTTCAATCAATAGATTTTTCTATATATTCAATAATTAAACCAATAATTAGGATAATTAAAAATAGAGATGATGATAATAATATGATTTTATTTATAGAGAAAAATATAAATACTAAGGGAATTAATAAAGTAATTTCAATGTCAAAAATTAAGAAAATTAATCTAATTAAAAAAAATTGAATTCTAAAAGGTATACGTGATTTAGATAAAGGATCAAATCCACATTCGAATGGAGAAATTTTTTCTCGATTTTTAAAAAGTTTAAATGAGATTAAAAAATTTAATAATAAAATTATTGTTGATGATATAATAAGAATAATTGATATAATTAAAATAGATATAATTATTTATATTAAGATAAAGTTAATTTTTTTAATTGGAAATTAAATGTAATTTTTATATATACTATATAAATTTTTAAAAATTATTAAAATTATTTATTATATTAAAATTTAGTTAGTATCTTCATCAATAAATTGAGATATATAAGAATAATCAAATTACATCTACAAAATGTCAATATCATGCAGCAGCTTCAAATCCAAAATGGTGAATTTTACTGAAGTGTAGATAATTTATTCGTAAAAGACAAATAAAAAGGAATATTGTTCCGATAATAACATGTAATCCATGGAATCCTGTGGCAATAAAAAATGAAGATCCATAAATTGAATCTGCAATAGAAAAAGGTGATTCATAATATTCAATGATTTGAAGTAAGGTAAAATATATTCCTAAAATAACTGTAAGAATTAAACTTTTATTACTTTCAAAGAAATTTTTATTTAATATGGAATGGTGTGATCATGTAATTGTTATTCCTGAAGAAATTAAAATAATCGTATTTATCAATGGGATGTCAAATGGATTAAAAGGTTTAATTCCTTGAGGTGGTCATAATTGTCCAATCTCTAAAGAAGGGGCTAATGAAGAGTGAAAGTAGGCTCAAAAGAAGGAAATAAAAAAAAAAATTTCTGAGATAATAAAAAGAATTATTCCTATTCGTAGACCTTTAAAAACTAAAAAAGTGTGAGAGCCTTGAAAAGTTGATTCTCGAATAACATCTCGTCATCATTGATATATACATAATAATGTACATGGTATTGAAATTAAAATTAAATAATTTATTTTATGAAATCATATAATTATAGAAATTAAATTATTAAATAAACTAAAAGAAATAATAATTGGTCAAGGACTAACAGATACTAGGTGAAATGTATGATTTTGATTAATTTTTGTCATATTTATAATTTAAATTTAAATTTAGTAAATTTTATAATTAAATTTCTCTTCTATATAATGTTGATAAAATTGAAAATACATAAGCTTGAATAATTGAAACAGAAATTTCTAAAATTAAAAGGAGAAGTTGAGAAAAAATTATAATTAAAAAAATTAATTTATTATTGATAATTTCCCCTGAAGATCCAAGGAGAGATAATAATAAATGTCCTGCGATTATATTTGCAGTTAAACGAATGGCTAAAGTAAAAGGACGGATTATTAAACTAATTGATTCAATGATTACTATAAAAGGTATTAAAATAAATGGTGTTCCCTGAGGAGTAAGATGAGCAAATAATTCGTTTAAGTAATTAAATATTCTATATAAGATTATAGAAATTCAAAGAGTTAATGATAAAGATAAACAAAATCTTAATTGTCTAGAAATTGTAAAAATATAAGGAAATAATCCCATTAAATTAGAAATAATAATTAAAGAAAATAATCTTAAAAAAATAATTAAATTTGAATAGGAATAATTAATTAAAATTTTAAATTCTTTAAATAGAAAATTTATTAATAAATTTCATATTATAATATAACGTGAGGGAATTAATCAAAATTGATAAGGAAATATAAAAAAAATTATTAATATTCTTAATCAATTTAAAGAAAGTATTAATCTAGTTGAGGGGTCAAAAATAGAGAAAAGATTTATTATCATTTTCAAATTCATTTAATTTTTATAAATTTTTTAAAAGGTAGGAAATTTAATGAAGATGGGTAAGGAATAAATAAAAAATAAATTATTCTTAAAGTAAAAAAAAGAATAATTATAGATGAAATTAGAGTTAATGTTCATATTATTGGTATTATATGAGGGATAAAAGAATATTTTTTAAATAAATATTTTTAAATTGACAATTTAATGTTATTTTAAAATTAAACTAATTCTTTCATTAAAAATAGATGTTAGACTATTATGATTGATTTAAAAAATCAAAACTTACAAATTCGGTCATTTAATGTAATAAATTAAGTTATTATTTTATTTAAGTAATTTATTAAAATAATAAAAATGAATGAATATAAATTTTTCAATTAATTTTGATTTTTAAAAAAAAATTAATAGAATGATTTTAATCAGTTTTTAAAATTTATGAAGTTAGTTGATTCAATTACAATAGGTATGAATCTATGATTTATTCCACAAATTTCTGAGCATTGGCCAAAAAATAATCCAGGACGGTTCATAAGTAATAATGATTGATTAAGACGTCCAGGAGTTGAATCTATTTTAATTCCTAAGGAAGGAACAGTTCATGAGTGAATTACATCTATAGAGGTTGTTAATATACGAATAGGATAGTTAAAAGGTAAAATGCACCGATTATCTACATCGAGGAGTCGAAATTCATTAGGATTAAGTTCATTAAGAGGGATTATAAATGAATTAAAATCAATATTTAGAAAGTCAGAATATTCATATCTTCAATATCATTGATGACCAATTGATTTAATGGTGATTTTATTGTTAAATATTTCATCAGTTAAGTATAAAATTTTAATTGATGGGATGGCGATAAAAATTAGAATTAATATAGGGGTAATTGTTCAAATTAATTCAATTGTATGGCCTTGAAGAAGAAATCGATTAATAAATTTGTTATTAATTAATCTAGATAAAATGAAAAGAATTAATAAAGTAATAAAAGTTAAAATTATTATAGTAAAATCATGAAAAAAAATTATTATATCATATGTAGGTGAATTTGAATTTTGTAATGTTAATAATCAAGTATTAATTTTTAATAAAAGAATGAGATAACTTTATTTATGGGGTTTAAATCCATTGCACTTAGTCTGCCATATTAAAAATTTAAAAATATAAAATTAATTTAAATTGAAGGAATTTCGTTATATCTATGATTAAATGGAGGATAAGAATTTAATCATTCTAATGAAGAATTTAAAAAAAATAAATTTATAATTATTCGTTTAGATGAAAGAGCTTCTCAGATTAAAAATATTAAAAAAATTAGCCTAATAATGGAAATAAAAGATCCAATTGAAGAAATAATATTTCATGAAAGGTAAGAATCTGGATATTCAGAGTAACGTCGAGGCATACCTCTTAATCCTAAAAAGTGTTGAGGAAAAAAAGTTAGATTTACTCCAATAAATATAGAAATAAATTGAATATTTAATAGAAAATTATTTAATGAAAATCCAGTTATTAAGGGGAATCAATGAATAAAACTTGCAATAATTGCAAATACAGCTCCTATGGATAATACATAATGGAAATGAGCTACAACATAATATGTATCATGAAGAATAATATCAATTGATGAATTAGAAAGTATTACTCCAGTTAATCCTCCTATAGTAAATAAAAAAATAAATCCTATAGATCATCAAAGAGATGAATTATTATTGATTTTTGTTCCATGTAAAGTTGTAATTCATCTAAAAATTTTAATTCCAGTAGGGATAGCAATGATTATAGTTGCAGAGGTAAAATAAGCTCGTGTATCGACATCTAATCCAATTGTAAATATATGATGGGCTCAAACAACAAATCCTAAGAATCCGATTGCTATAAGAGCATAAATTATTCCTAAAGCTCCAAAAGTTTCTTTTTTACCTCTTTCATTTATAATAATATGAGAAATTAATCCAAATCCTGGTAAAATTAAAATATAAACTTCTGGATGGCCAAAAAATCAAAATAAATGTTGATAAAGAATTGGGTCACCCCCTCCTGAAGGATCAAAGAATGAAGTATTTAAGTTTCGATCAGTTAATAGTATAGTAATAGCTCCTGCTAAAACAGGTAAGGATAATAATAGTAAGATAGCTGTAATTAAAATTGATCATACAAGTAAGGGAATTTTATCAATAGAAAAATTTTTATGATGTATATTAAGAATTGTTGAAATAAAATTGATCGCTCCTAAAATTGAGGATATACCTGCAATATGAAGAGAAAAAATCGTTAAGTCTACAGAAGGTCCGTTATGAAAAATGTTTGAAGCTAAAGGGGGATAAATAGTTCATCCTGTTCCTGTACCATCATTAATAAAATTTCTTAAAAGTAAAAGAGTAATAGAAGGAGGTAAGAGTCAAAATCTTATATTATTTATACGAGGATAGGCTATGTCTGGAGATCCAAGTATTAGAGGAATTAAGAAATTTCCAAATCCTCCAATTATAAATGGTATTACTATAAAAAAAATTATAATGAAAGCGTGATTAGTTACTAAAGAATTATAAATTTGATCATTATTGATTAATGAATTTGATGAACCTAATTCTAATCGAATAATTATACTTATAGAAGATCCAATTATTCCCGCTCAAATAGCAAAAAGGAAGTAGAGAATACCAATGTCTTTGTGATTTGTAGAATATAATCATTTATTCAT